ATTATTCCTAAACGAGTCATGAAGGGTATAACGAACATACCCTGTCTCCACATTGGATCAAGAACGGGGTCAGAAGGATCAAAAACTGCTAATTCATATAGAGCCATCGAACCGGCCCAACCAGCAACCAGAGCTGTATCCATTATATGAACAGCAAGCAACCGGCCGGGATCATTCAATACGATAGTATGAACACGATACCAAGGCAAACCCATGAAAAGACCCCTTTCTCAAAGAAAAAAGACACTACGCAACTTTATTGCATTGGAAAAGACTAGACTCTGACTATGTTATGTCCCCCTCCCTTCGGGGATTCGTTCAGAGCAAGGGTTACTATTCATCTTTGTTTTCTTCTATTGGGAAGAATGGAACAATTCCGTTGGTAGGAAAAAGGATAAGCAGATTTATTCTATACTCAATAAGTAAGAATACGCAATGGGAAGGTTGAGGCCTTTTCTATGAGCAAGTGTGTCCGTACTGGTTCATCATTACAAGGGCCTATTTTGAATAATTTGACCTTATTCATTCTGTCTTTCTTTATGAATTTTTGAGAAAGGACAATCTTAGAAAAACTAGAAAACCCTTCTTACGTTTCCACATCAAAGTGAATATAGTCGTATTTTGTCTTTCATTTTATGCCAGTTGGTGTTCCGAAAGTCCCACCTAAGCCACTTGACCCTGAACCTGAAATAAATTCTCAAAATAAACCTAAAAAAAAAGGATACCTCGAAAAAATAATCAAAAGCCTAGCAGCAGAAAAAGAAGTAGATGAAGAAGAAGAAGTAGATCAAGAAGAAGAAGTAGATGAAGAAGAAGAAGTAGATCAAGAAGAAGAAGTAGATGAAGAAGAAGAAGTAGATGAAGAAGAAGAAGTCGAAAAAGTAGAAAGAAGAAAAAAGGAAAAAGACGGAGAAGAAGAAGAGAAGGAACAAGAGGAGGAAGAGGAATGGGTTGACTTATAGTGCGACTTGTCAGATATATTGGCTCATATGGGATTTCCCCGTTCTCTCCCCGATTGAGAGATCCTCTATTTCGCCCAAGAAAGATTAATTGAATCATCCAAAATTTGGAGCGTGAAGTCCAATTAGATACATTTTTTAGGGGCATTCAAATTACTATTAGCCGTTCGAATAATTTATGGTTGGCTTGGTTGGACGAATAAATTGAAGTATCCAGGCTCCGTTTAAAAAAACCAATTGGTAATCTATCTACCATTCCTCCTTATATCATAAATGGATTCCTAGTTAGAAAGAAATCTTATTTGTAAATAGAAATGATCTTAAACTGTTCTGTTAATCAATCGAGTAATATGCATGAAGACCTGGAATATTTGCCGAAATGCCTGAATTGAGAAAAAAGAAGTGGTAATGGGAGTATTTGTTCTATATGTGCAAATCAAAAGCGGATGGATCTTTACCCGGAGTAGAGTATAAACCTAAAAAGATTCAGATTAACGAGGCCCATTTAGGAACAAGCAAATGACATCGTGATTTGAATTGGATCTCGATGAAAGACTACATCAATGAAAAGTGAATTCGATAAGTTTCAGTCATTATTGACTCGTCTTTATTGAAAATCGAATCCAAATGAGAAGTCCGAAAGAGCATTCTATGAAATCCGAAAGGGGATTGGAATCTATACATTGATTTTTTTCGCAAAATTTTGGAACCGTATGCGTCAAAAGGCGCCTGTACGGTTCCTAAGGAATAGAATTTTACCCTAATCGAACGACTTTATGAAGAGAGAGCACTTTTTTTATTCAAAGACCTGGATAAGGAGCTCGCGAATACAATTATAGGTCTTATGGTATTTCTCAATCTAGAGGATAATACCAAAGAACAATTTTTATTTATCAACTCTCCTGGTGGATCAGTAGTGTATGGAATAGCTGTGCATGATATTAGCCGAGCGGTGCGACCAGATGTACATACACTAGGCATGGGAAAAGTCGCTTCAATGGCCGCTTTCATCCTGTCCGGAGGAGCACAAACCAAACGTCTAGCATTCCCTCACGTTTGGCGCCAATGAGGTTTTATTTGAGAGAAAAAAGAAGACTATGCCTTCGCCATATGAAATATGAATAGTAAGTAATATAAGTAATAATAGCATGGCACTTTGAATTCGATATATGAAAGTTTTTGATTGTTTTTTCAAAGCATTAGATTATGTATCGAGAGAGTAGTATGAGATAAAAGGTCTTTCTGATTTTTCTTATCTATCGGGAGTCCAGTTCAGCGTCACAAACTTTTTTGCTTTCACACCGGAGATCTAGTAACAATCTTTCTGTTATGAACGAGTGAAAAAAAAAGATTCTTTTTTCCTTAGTTTATTTAATCAAATAAAAAAGCAACTTTGGGATTGCTTAATCATAGACAAAAAAGACATATATAAAGCAACGGAGCCATCATAGTAGTTTTGAACTCCCATGAAAGGAAGGGTGGTAATTTGATCATTTACTGATCGAGGTCTAATAGATCCTATTTTTCTCTTTCTTTGATAGAGGGTAAGGATCAATTTGATTGTAGAGCCGTATGCAATGCACAAAAGATGCCTGTACGGTTGTTCAATTCTATCTTTTTTCTTCTTATTCTTTTATCTTTCTTTTATCTTCCCTTTATCAGGCAAACTAGAAAAACCTTTGATTATATCATCAGGGTAATGATTCATCAACCAAAATGTGTTTTTCCAAAGAAGCGCATCCCGCTTGACGTAGGCCTGGACGGAGAAGAAGTGACAAAATTACGTAACTACGTCCTATCACATTATGCACAAAGATCGCGCAGGTCTCTCTCGATGGTAATCGACGACCTGAAAAAACATACTTATATGACACCAACAGAGGCCCGAACTTATGGAATTGTTGATTCTATAGCGGCTGACTGGGAGGTCTATTAAATCCCTGATTTGAGATTACCCCTACTGACCGGGGAGAACTGGCCATTCGACAGGGAGATTCTGAAATTGCTGAGGCTTGGTTCGATCAAGCGGCTGAGTATTGGAAACAGGCTATAGCACTTACTCCCGGGAATTATAGTCAAGCATATAATTGGGTAAAGCGGAAGAAGCCTTTCGAAGAAAAGATGACGTCGTTTATTTCTTTATTCCATACATGAGTGAATCTCTTTTTTTTTATAAGTCATTTGGTATTTGGTATAAGGAATTGAATTCAGTGGGATATTTCATTCCCATTTTTCGACTAAGAACGCTTGCGAAAACTTTTGCATCGCCGAATTTCATTTGGTGTATCCTACTGTGTATCATTAACTCTTTCTTTTATTTGATTATGACCCCCGGAGGGAAAATGGAAACGAACCTCCATTTTGGAGAATTGGATGACGAATAGATAAAATAATATTCCGTTCTCTCATTATTGGGGACTCTATTCAGCTCCTTAGGCTTATATTCAATCGATAAATAGGTTTTTTTGAATCTAAAATAGTAAGATACTAGTCGTATTTTGTCTTTTTATGTTAGTTCAGTTTTAGAAATGAAATCCTAATTATAGGGAGGGGATTCTATGCCGAATCAAAGAAAATCATTCGAACATTTTGATTCTGAGGATTATCGGGCGTATGAAAACCGTTTGTTAATCCGGGAGTTGGAAGTGATATTAGATCAAAAAGGAGAATTGACGCCAGAGGATATCCCGATAGCCTATGAAAAATGTAGGATGCGCATTCATCAGGTGTATCCTACTGTGTATCATTAACTCTTTCTTTTATTTGATTATGACCCCCGGAGGGAAAATGGAAACGAACCTCCATTTTGGAGAATTGGATGACGAATAGATAAAATAATATTCCGTATATATAATATAAAAACAAACCATTTTCTTCTTAACTTTTGTTCTCTGCTCTATTTTTAGTTTGGAAAAATCGAAACTTAGATAAGTTCTTTTTGAGAAACATTTTCTTCTTAACTTTTGTTTCTCTGCTCTACTTTTTAGTTTGGAAAAATCGAAACTTAGATAAGTTCTTTTTGAGAAACATTTTCTTCTTAACTTTTGTTTCTCTGCTCTACTTTTTAGTTTGCAAAAATAGAAACTTAGGTAAGTTCTTTTTGAGAAACATTTTCTTCTTATTCTTTTCTCTTTCTTTCTTTTATTCTTTCTTTTATAAAAGATGACGTCGTTTATTTCTTTATTCCATACATGAGTGAATCTCTTTTACCATTATGCACAAAGATCGCGCAGGTCTCTATCGATGGGAATCGCCGACCTGAAAAGACATACTTATATGACACCAACAGAGGCCCGAACTTATGGAATTGTTGATTCTATAGCGGATGACTGGGAGGGCTAGGAAATCCATGATTTGAGATTCCCCCTACTGACCGCCTTTAATAAGAGGATTCCGGTATAGGAGGAATCCGGTTAGGATCAATCTAAACCATACTATTATGTATATGATTCAACATGCCAACTATTAACCAACTTATTAGAAAGACAAGACAGCCAATTAGAAATGTCACAAAATCCCCCGCTCTTAAGAGATGCCCTCAACGTCGAGGAACGTGTACTAGGGTGTATGTGCGACTCGTTCAGATCATCAGCTAGAACAAAGGAAAGAGAAACATTTTCCAGTATCATTGATCCTATGCCTTTCATTGTGTATGAAATTTATGGTTTCCATTGGTGTCAATCCAATCACCTCAATTTCAGAATTCTCCATTGGTAGCAAATGGTTATCCATTAAGCGGAGGAAATCTTGGTGAAAATTGAAAAACAGACCGCGCTCTTGCAAGAACGGACTAAGAGGGTCAGCTACCCAGCCAATCCTCATAATTAAATACCGTTACTGTATATGTAGATCTCGTTGTGAAAGGCCTAGTTACTGGAAAATTCATGGGTAGAGCCAAAGAATGTGAACTATACAAGTTACCAATAACATTCATTAAATAAAGTGAAAGGCTCCGGTGTATAGAGAAGACCTCACCGTTTAAGAAGTAACCATAGAAACGATGGAATCCACTCTTTCTTTAGAATTTCTATTTCTTAGTTGAATACCTAGTAGAATACAATTTCGTATTTCGAGGTGAAATAGAAAAAAGAAAAAATCGTGGTCGGGAAGGTTATAGTAGCCAAAGCCGTTGGAATTTTGACTTTGTCCATTGGAAACCCGTTTTGTTCTTAATAGACTACGAAGAGGAAATATGAAGAAATAGCTATCTTGTTGATTATGAAGAAAGACCTATCTTGGATATTATGTAACACTATCAAAATATCTTATCGTAAGAATTCGATGTTCCTTCGAAATTGTCCAGTACAATTGGAATTGCAACATCAAAAACAAAAATATCATTTATGGGAGGAACATGATTTTTGAATCTTTAGTAACAGTTTGCATCAAGATAGTCAATTCGGCAGTTTGCGTGGGCCTCTATTATGGGCTGCTAACTACCTTCTCGATTAGACCTTCTTCTTTTTTACTTTTCGTCCCAGAGCCTGAGCAGAAGGTAGCAGTAATATATGGTTTTATTCTGGCACAGCTCGTCAGGGTCCTATCGATCTATAATGCGCCTCTCCATCGACTATTGTCTATACCGCATACAATAACGGCTTGCTTTCTACCCTATCTTCTGCTTGTATATTTCTTTGACAATTTTCACCCTGATTGCAGTCTAGATACGAGCAGCACTTTCAGCCTTTTCCTGAATAGTTTCCTTTTTCAATTATGCAACCAGGTTATTTTCACAGGTTCACTGTTAGCCAGAGTAGGCCACATTTATCTGTTTCGATCCAAGAACAAGCTGGATTTTCTAACGGGTAGTTTTGTTGGTTGGGCAATTGGTCAAATGTGTTTTCTTTTATTCTTCCAAAGCGTATTCGCCTGGCTATATAAATATCGTTTGAGGCACGCTCAGAATCAACTTGTGTCAGAATTGAATCAGTCCATTACTAAGTACCTTGGGGAAGAATTTCCGGCCTTTTTGGCCCAACTTGTGTCAGAATTTCTTAAGTACTGTAATAACTACAGTAATAAGATTTATCAGTACCTTGCTAAACACCTTGGGCACGACTTTACCGCCCTTGTGCGAGACTGGCAGTGGTTTGTGTCAGAAATGCAATACTTGGTGTTAGTAGACCTGATGAGAAATCCGGGTCGGGTAATAACTATTGTATTCTTTCATATCTGCCTCATGTATGCAGGTCGAAGTAACCTGCTCATCCTAAAGCCGAACGAGTTCACCGGAAAAGTATTAGTACCAGTCGAACCCGACTATCTCAGGAAGCAAAAAGAAATGGTTTACGATTTGATCGGGTTGAGGAATCATCCGATCAATAAAAACAGAAAAAAAAAATGGCAATTCAAAGAATGGCACGCTACCCGTTTGAAGGACTCGGAAGTGGATCGGGATGTGGATCTGAATGAAGTTGAAGTTGAAAACAGAAGGGATCAACCCTTCTCGTTCGAAAGTCTAATTGAACAAATTGCGATGTCATTGGTTATGACTAACCGATGGGAGCGTCCATTCCGATACATAAGAAATGGGTTGGTTACAGCGGCTGTACGAGAGCGCGCCTCACAATATTTTTTTGATACATGCCGAAGCGATGGAAAAGAAAGAATAGCTTTTACATATCTTCCTACTTTGTCTTTTTTCAAGGCAATGATGAAAAGGGACAGGATATCTTCATCCACAGTAGAAACACCCTCCTTTGATGAACTAGACAAAAATTGGATTAACAAGAATGAAGAAAAAAAAAAAAACTTAAATAATGAGTTCAAAAAGAGAATTGAGGCTCTAGACGCGGGATTTCTTTTTCGAGATATACTCGAAAAAAGGACTCGGGTTTGTACTGATCAAACTGAAAAAACCTGCCTACTAACACAGTATGATCCTTTTTTGAATGGGCCCCGTCGTGGAAGAATCAAAGAGCTGCCTCTGCACTTGATGAAACCCGAGGTTGGCCCTACTCGAATCGAAACAATCCAAGGAAAAAAACCGATAAGCGAAACAATCCAAGGAAAAACGATAAGCGAAACAATCCAAGGAAAAAAACCGATAAGCGAAACAATCCAAGGAAAAAAACCGATAAGCGAAACAAGCGCCCCAGATGATCCCACAGGGAATCCAGTTCCTAACTTGACTCAGTCCCTCCAGAATGAATTTACGAAAAGAGATAAAGCTCGGAGAAGAAACTTAAAGATTGTAAGTCGTTTATATCGTAAATATTTAGAATCTCAAGCTCGTAGTGGAAGAAAAAACGGTGAAACTTCTAACTCTCGTGGAAGAAAGATTCTTGGACCTTCCCAACCTAGTAGCATTTTCTGGGCTATAAATGGCATTATTGATACCCTTCTTCCAGGTTACCTTCCCCAGTCCCAAAAATATGAACTGAGAGCGCACGGGCTAGTAACCAGAAAAGAACGAAAACAACTAGAAAAAACCAAATTTTATTCTAATCCTTTTTTCAAATTATTTCATGTTAAAAGGGACGGAATAGTTGATTGGGAAGAGCAAAAAAACAACAAGGAAAATCTAATGAAGTTGGAAGAAGAAGAACTTTGGAACGAAGTTGATTGGGAAGAGCAAAAAAACAACAAGGAAAAGCTAATGAAGTTGGAAGAAGAAGAACTTTGGAACGAAAAGGTTGGTAAAAAAGTCCCTCGATGGGGCTTTCTATTAGTCAACGACCTGCAGAAGTTTATGCGCAGGACGAGTCACAACCTTCCTCCTAAGCCGCAGGGGGATGAGCCCGAGAATGAGCATGACTATGAGATTTACTCTGGGATCTTTAGAGAAAAGATTGAGGAGGAGATCGACCACCTGTTTCTGAAGAAGAGGAAACGTGATCAAAAAGCTGAGAATGAGATTGCTGCAAAGACTCAAAAAGCTGAGAATGAGATTGCTGCAAGACTCAAAAAGCTGAGAATGAGATTGCTGCAAAGACTCAAAAAGCTGAGAATGAGATTGCTGCAAAGACTCAAAAAGCTGAGAATGAGATTGCTGCAAAGACTCAAAAAGCTGAGAATGAGATTGCTGCAAAGACTCAAAAAGCTGAGAATGAGATGGATGAAAAGACTCAAAAAGCTGAAAATCAGATTGCTGCAAAGACTCAAAAAGCTGAGAATGAGATTGCTGCAAAGACTCAAAAAGCTGAGAATGAGATGGATGAAAAGACTCAAAAAAGCTATTAAGATTGAGAATAATATTATGAATATTTCTTCAACAATTTTTGAAGACAAACTAAAAGAGGATCCGCTATACACCTACGATTTTCTTCGCAGGCGGCAGACGAACCGTTTGGTTGCGGGTGCAATCCAAAATACTCGCATCTCCCTACAACGTAAACGCGTTTCTTTAAGATGGAATGACCCTTTTGTTATTCATTCCCCTCTTTTTTATGACTTCAGAAAAGGTAGACTGGATTTTTATTTCAAGTTTAGCCAGGCGAAGGTCCTTGTTCAAAAATTGATAGATAGGTTTAAAAGCAAAATAAGCAAAAAAGGCCCCCTTGCCGCTCTTAACGCACGTAACAAAAAAGAAAGGGAAAAAAGGAAAGAAAGGAAAAAAGGGAAAAAGGAAAGAAAGGAAAAAAGGGAAAAAAGGAAAGAAAGGAAAAAAGGGAAAAGGGAAAGAAAGGAAGATAGACGAAAGAAAAGAAGGAAAGAAAGGTTAGAAAGGAAAAAAAGGAAAAAATGGTTAGAAAGGAAAGAAAGGAGGATAGACGAAAAAGAAAGGAAAAAAAGGAAAGAAAGGTTAGAAAGGGAAAAGACGAAACCAAGCAGAGAACTGGAACGATTTTCAAAACTGGAAACAAAAAGGAGGAAAAACGAGAAAGAAAAGGAAGATGAGGACCAACCGGGCGAGTTGAAAATAGTGCAGGGAATGGAACTGTGGGAAGATAACGTAGACAATGCGCTCGGAATACGAACTGTGTTATTACTTTGTCAAGAATTTTTAAGAAGAAAGGTTACATTGCCTTCATTGATAATATTGAAAAATGTTGTCCGTTTCTTATTATTGCAAAAGACCGAGTGGGACGACGATTTCGAGGACTTGGAAAACGAGGTTCATGTACTAACCGACAATTTCGGTGAGCCTATAATCGGGGCAAGCCCGTGGACTCATTGGCCGGAGGATTGGTTCGACGACGGTTTTCAGATCAAAATTATACGTCCTTTTTTTTTGAAAGCTTGGCACCGAGAGGAGGATGCACAATACGAATTATTTGAAAAAAAATATCAAGAGCTTTATCTAATGCCTCTATGGTGGGGACTAACTACGTATCCGTTTGGTCTTCCGGTAAAAGACCAGTCCTTTGACTATTTTTTTTCGACCATTTGGAACGAACTAGAGCCAAAACTAAAGCCGTTAATGGGTGACAGATTTTGGATCTTCAGGTCAAGTCTCAATTTGAAGGTTATTTTGAAGGTTATAAGAAAATTTGTCAAGACGACAATCAAAAGAATCAAAAGAATCAAAATAAAACGGCTTAGGAAAGATGAATCGAGTGAAACTAAAAAAGAAAAAGATTCGATAATCAGCAATGAGATAATTCAGGAATCGTTTAGTCAAATTCAATCTACAGCTTTGCCAAATTCAGAAGAAGAAATAGAAAATCTGGAAGAAATAGAAAATCTGATTGATAGAACAAACACAATAAAAAATCAAATAGAAATAATTAGAAAAGAAACAGTACTAAATAAAAATGGAGAATCACAAAAAAATCTTTGGAAAATTTTAAAAAGAAGAACGGTTCGATTAATAAATAAATTTCATTATTTTCTAAAATGTTTGATTGAAAAAATATACCAAATATGCCTAGATATCGTTCTATGTATCATTAACAAAATTTTGGATAAAGCCAGTTACAATACTGAAACAAATAAAAAAGTAATTCGTTTGGATAAGGATTTTCTGAAATTTTTTGCCCCGCCAGATTTCTCTTCCCTGTCACAAGCCTATGTATTTTACAAATTATCACAAAGCCAAGTTAGTGATAAGTTAAGATCTGTTCTTGAATATCGCGGAACGTCTTTTTTTCTTAAGACTG